TCTAGGTAAAGTCCATCTTGTTGTGATAGAAATAAACAAGAACAAATAAGTTTTAGCTAATGTAATAAAAATACCAATTGTCGTTCCAAAGACGCTACCTACTTTATTTATTTCAGGAACGAATATGTAAGGAATAGAGATATTCCAACCTCCTAAGTAAAGAACTGTTACAAATAACGAAGAAACTAATAGATTTAGATAGGAAGCAACGTAAAATAACCCAAATTTGATACCCGAATATTCGGTTTGATAACCTGCCACTAATTCTTCCTCTGCTTCTGGTAAATCAAAAGGTAATCTCTCAGATTCTGCTAGGGAAGAAATTAGAAAAACGAAAAACCCTATAGGTTGACGCCACAAATTCCATCCCCAAAAACCATATTTGGACTGGGCCTCAACTATATCAACTGTACTTGAACTGTTAGATAATCATAGTCGATGATAACATCACTGTTCCCATCGCTATTCCAGAAACGTACGTGAGATTTTCACCTCATACGGCTCCTCGAGGGCCATCAATAAATCTAAGGACCGAATTGATATTATTTATATTGATATGTTTGTAGTATAATAAATACTATATATCGATTCGAAATGAAATATATATTCTATATAGATAGAGTCAAAACCTATCGGAAGGTCCTGAATTAGACCAATGGAATTCTGTCTGCTATAATAATAACTAAAAAAGCACTTCTGAATTGATCTCATCCTTTAATAATTTGAATTTTTATTTGTTGAGTAATAACTTAATCCTTCAATAAAATACTCTTTGTAGAAATAGCAATAGATATTTCAACCCATTCTTTTTGATTACGAAAAAAAAATTATACATTAGTTCCTGAATAATGCCACGTTATCCCTATTAATAGAGGAAATAAGAAAAAGATCTTTTTTTTTTCGTTCCTATTCTTCTTTTTGAAAAAAAATAAGGGGGGGTTTCAAAAAAAGGATTATTTCGTTCCTGATAGTCATTTTTGAATCTGTGGATAGGAGTATACTCTGAATCGGAATCGTGGGTAGTACTGCTTGATCATTTCTACTAACTTAAAGCCCCAATTACTATTCTTTTTATGTTATGTAAAAATTCCTTTTGGATAATTTACATAAAAAATCTCCATTACTAATCCTTTATGTATTTTGGTGTTCCTAACCATCCACTGATTTTTGCTCAATCACCCGTTATGGTAATACATAGAAACGATAGTGAAAACTCTATGTGGTTGATCTTTTGAGTTGAGCCCGCTTCAAGCCAGGATGACTAATCAACCAATCTTGGGGTAAAAGTCTTGCTTCTATTTACTTTTTTTTTTTTATTCTTGTACGTAGGAAATGAGACTCAATCTTTTTACTGCTAATTTATAAGCTGTTTTCTTTCACTCATACAACTATCTGATTTAGGTCATCGAACTGAATGATGAATAAAAAAAGGAGATATCTATTCAATTTCTTTTCGAAAAAGAAAGGAATAAAGAAAAGTTTCTGTTTTAACGAATCGCACGTAGAGATATTGATAACACACAAAGGGTTAATGGTATTTCATAACTAATCGATTGAGCAGCGGCTCGTAGACCACCTAAAAAAGAATATTTATTATTTGATCCATATCCTGACATAAGGAGTCCAATGGGAGCAATACTGGAAATGGCAATCCATAAAAAAACACCGATATTGAGATCAGATAAAACAAGGTGATAACTAAAAGGAATTACTGAATAACTTAGTAAAATTGATATAACTGCTATGGATGGTCCTATACTGAATAAACGAGTATCTCCTCTAGATGGAAAAAGATTCTCTTTGAAAATAAGTTTTGTCCCATCTGCTAAAGCTTGAAGAATTCCCCAAGGACCGGCGTATTCGGGACCAATACGTTGTTGTATTCCTGCAGATATTTCTCTTTCTAACCACACAATTATGAGTACACCTATTGTGATTCCCAATACAAGAGTCAAAATAGAGAAAAACATCCCTATGATTCCATAGACTTCTTTTAAAGATTCCAATCTAGAAAAAGAATTTATATCTTGTACTTCTGTTGTATCAATTATCATTTTAACGATCAACTTCTCCCATAATGATATCTATGCTACCTAGTATTGTCATAATATCGGCCAATTTCATTCTTTTAACTAACTGAGGAAGAATTTGCAAATTGATAAAACCAGGTGGACGAATTTTCCACCTCCAAGGAAAACCACTCTGATCTCCTATTAAAAAAATTCCCAATTCTCCCTTTGGGGCTTCAACTCTTACATAAAGTTCTTGCTTCGGTAATTCAAAAGTAGGAGAAGGTTTTTTACTAATGAATCGATATTCAAAATCATTCCATTCTGGATCCCTTTCTCTAGCAAAGAATCGGGTTTCTAAATTCTCATAGGGTCCCCCTGGAATTCCTTCCAGAGCCTGTTGAATAATTTTTATCGATTCCCTCATTTCAGCGATTCGGACTAAATAGCGAGCTAATGAATCTCCTTCTTTTTGCCAATGGATTTCCCAATCCAATTCGTCGTAACATTCATAATGATCAACTTTACGAAGATCCCATTGGATTCCGGAAGCTCGTAGCATTGGTCCCGATAAACCCCAATTTATTGCTTCTTCTGGACCAATAATGCCTACCCCCTCAACTCGTTCTAAAAAAATAGGATTTCGCATAATAAGTTTTTGATATTCAGAAACCGCTGTTAAAAAATAATCACAGAAATCCAAACATTTATCTATCCATCCATAAGGTAGATCGGCCGCTACTCCTCCGATACGAAAATAATTATGCATCATTCTCATACCGGTGGAAGTTTCGAATAGATCATATACTAATTCTCTTTCTCTGAAAATATAGAAAAAAGGAGTCTGTGCACCAATATCTGCCATAAAGGGGCCAAGCCATAACAGATGAGAAGCTATACGACTCAACTCTAACATAATTACTCTGATATAACTGGCTCTCTTAGGTACTTGAATGTTTCCCAACTGTTCTGGTCCATTTACGGTTATTGCTTCTGTGAACATAGTAGCTAAATAATCCCAACGTGTTACATAAGGCAGATATTGTATAACTGTTCGATTTTCCGCAATTTTTTCCATTCCTCTGTGTAAATAACCCAATATTGGTTCACAATCAATAACATCTTCGCCATCTAGAGTAAGGATGAGCCGAAGAACACCATGCATTGATGGGTGGTGAGGTCCCATATTGACTATCATGAGGTCTTTTCTTGTAGTTGTTACATTCATAGGTTATTCCTCGATTCATTCTTTCATGAATTGCTGAAAATGAAAAGAAGTTCATTAAAATTCAAGATCTAATAAAAAAATCAAATAATTCAAATTCCTTTTTCAATTAACGAGTTTTTGATTCCCGAATATCCAGCTGACTAATTAATTCTTTATAACGTACTCTATTTTTCTTTGACAAATAAGAGAGCAGTCGTTGGCGTTTTCCCAGGATTTTACGTAGACCTCTCTGAGATAAATAGTCTTTTCTGTGCAATTCCAAATGTGAAGTCAGTCTTCGTATCTTATTGGTGAAATGAAATACTTGAAATTCAACGGACCCCCTGTTTTCTTCTTTTTCTTCTTGTGAAATAACTGAAATGAATGAATTTTTTACCATAAAACGGATTTTCTATCCTCTTTTTTTTTAATGTATTTTACTGATCAGTAAGAATAATGCTAGTCATTTTAATTTTGTATACACAATAATCTTAATTTCTTTATGAACTCCTAATTTTATCAAATAAAATTAATCAATCCAATTTTCTTTTCAATTTTATTTGTATAGGAATAGGAATATGAAAATTCGTATAGGAATAGGAAAGGATGATATATTTCTACATTTAGAAAAGATACAAAATTTTGGATCGAATCTAATAATAAAATAAAAAATAAGAAGATTCCGTTAATCATTTATAGATCTATTGGATATTGATACATGCATTGAATTCGTAGTCATGTATCAGACTGGAAGGTAAGACAATACATGGGTGCAACTATTTGTTTCATATACCATACATATATGGTACAGAATATATATGAAAAACGCATCATTAACAAATTTGCAATCGTGGATACATATTTATCCTTATCATACTGAAGCGGCTCCCATTATTGGTATCAAACCAATATCGATTCATACAAGATAAATCTTCTAATCGAGAATTGGGCCAAAGAACGAACTTTAATTTAATTAGTTTCTTTTTATCAAAATGTTTTCTTTTATCCAAAACAAAGTTTTTTACGTTGTTGCAAAATACTGGATTTTTATGAATACCATCTCTCTTCCGTGAATTGAAACAAATTAGAATTCTTAATTCTTTACGTCCTTTAGTGGATAAAACTTTTTCGGGAACAAAGAACAAATCATAATGATTTTTGTATCTATTTTCAGCCATTCTTTGATGTCTTTCAATGGATTTATCCAAATTAATCGTAGCAATATAGCTTTTTTCTCGGTATCTTTGATTAATTTGGGGCTTACTCTTATGAACCAATGAAATATTTAGGCTTTTGTACATAAAAAATTGTCCGTCATTTTTTATAGACAAACGAACTGGTTCGATAATTAATATACCCTTTTTCATTAATTCTGTAAGAGTTAAATCCTTTTGAATCATCAGAATATCTAAACTCATTTCTCCCCTTTGAATAGAGGATATAGCAATTTCTCTTGGATTTATCAGTCTAAGTAGGAGACAATATACTTTGATATTATTGATCATTCTTTGATTTAAAGAATCATCCCATCTCAATTGAAAACGTAAATACCTTTTTAGGAAGAAATCAAGTTCTGCTTCCGTGTTGCTCTTATATTGCTTTTTCTTTATACGTTTTTTCATATCTGAGCTTGCATAATCTTCTTCAATAGCTTTTTCTTGGTTTGAGAGAAGTGATCCAAGGTTCGCTTGATTTTGTGCATCTGATTCAAGATTATCTCGACTTGCGGATTCTTTTTCTTCTTGATTTCGATTCTCTAATTCAATCGATTTTTTTTCATTCGAAAATAGAAAAAGATTCCTTTTGTTCTTTCTAGTGATGTTTTTATTTTCACTACCATTTTCATTAAAATTTAAAAGAAGTAGTTGGATTGGTATGATCCACGGTCTCATAATATATGTATTATAAAGCAGCACAAATTCTGGAAAGAACCAAAGTTTCAGATTCGATATGGGACGACTTAGTATTTCTTCATTCATTCCGATCCAATCAAAAAGGTCTTTTTTTTTGTTGGATGCCGTAATTCCTCTATTTTGGGAAATTTTAAGATAAAAAAGACCTTTTTGATCCATTTTATCAATTATTTGATAATTATTAATCCCAGTCTTAGTATTTTTATTACCATTGGTATCGATATCGATCCAGGACTCAATATCGACTTTATTTCGAAGACAAAAATCGAAAATTCTCCAATCAAAATATTTTCTATCTGTAAATTTATCCAGATTCATAATAGCATCATCTTCTAAATTAATAGGAATAATACCTCCTGTCATGTCAACGAATTTACCCTTTTTATATATCTTATTGTAATTATAACAAATCTCTTGTTTATTATTTAAACGTAATGGTGATACAGAAATATGTGAATCCTTCTTATTTTCATAATTAATCGATTTATATGAAAAAAGGTCATATTTATAGTATTGTTGAAAGTTATATTTTGAATTTGATTCAAAATCATTTAATTTTTTGTAATTAATTAATATTAATCGATCTTTTTCATCTGAATGCTTTTTGTTTAAATCTTTATTTTGCACTATACGGGTTTGATTGAATCTATTTCGCCATTTGTGTGGTACTAATCGATACCATCTAATCGGAGATAAATCATATTGATAATGAACCCTTAACCAGTTTTTCCATTGAATCATTTCCGAATTCCAAATATTTTTATGTTTTAATTCAGAATGAAAAATTCCTTGTGTTTCAAAATAATCCTTTATTTTATTCTTAAGAAAAAGAGATGTTCCGTGATATTGAAGGACATATCTTAACTTATACAAGTTACGAATTTGCGTTTGATATAATTGGTAAAATACATATGCTTGTGAGAATGAGGATAAAAAAATCTTTGATTTTTTATTACTAATATCCGAAATTGATTTTTTTATAGTCCAAATAAAACGAATTGTATTTTTATTTCTTTTATCAATTTTTTCTTTATTTCTTTCATTATTGTAAATGTATTTATCAATCATTTTTTTTGAATTATCAAAAAAAAGTTGTGTAGTGATCCTCGGAATATTAATGATACAGAGAAGGATATCTATGTATATCCTTTCAATTAAAAATTTGAAAAAAGAATATGATTTGTGGATTAATCGAACATTTCTTCTTTTGAATTTCTTTAATTTCTCCCAAATATTTTTTATTGATGCTAATAGTTTAGTAGGATAACTTCTTTTATTATAACTAATATTTATATTGATTTCCGGAGTTAAAAATCCTTTCTTCTTATCTTTTGTAATTTTTTCTATTTGATTCCTGATTGTGCTGGTTCTATCAGCCAGATCTTTCATTTTTTTTTCTGTCAAATTCATAAATAGAATTTTTCTGTCAAATTCATAAATAGAATTTGAATGGACGATTCATTAATCATCCCATTACTGATTATCCCATCTTTTTCTTTTTTAGTTTCACTCAATTCATATATTTCTCTTAATCCAAATAATTGAATTGGGTTTCTTTTTGAAAGTTCTTTTATTATTCCTTTTAAAAATAGAATGTTTTTCATGACCCATTTTTTCCTTTCTTTTGAAAGGTTTAAAAAAAAATGGATTCTTTCTTTTAAAACCTGTATAACTAAAAAAGAATTCTTTTGCAATTTGATAATTTTTTTTCTGAGTTCTTTAAAAATGGGTTCAAAAAATGAACGTTGTTTTCTGGGAGAACCAAAAGGAAGTTCAGTTTCCATTCCCCAAACTGTTAAAAAACAAAAATTGTTTTTTTGCCCTTTATTTCTCAGCGGATCTTTCTGGGGGGGTGACACCTTAGATCTGTGCCAAGGTTTAAGGCAAAAAGGAAATAGGATCTTTATCTGAATACCGTCTGTCAACCAATTTTTTGGAAATTCGGTTTCTGATAATTGAACACCATTATAGGTGCATTTAACATGCATTTCTCTATTCCAATCTTTTAAGTCCTCGGACCACTCGGGAAATTGAAATAATAACATACGGGCTATATTTTTAGCTATTATCAATGAAGGGAATAGAATATATTTTCTAAGAAAAGATTGGGTTACTAATAGGGATCCTCTTATTACTTGAGCAAATAAAATGCTATCCCAGGCTTCCGCTATTTCTATTTGTGCTTTCTCTTCTCTTTTGTATTCTTCTCTTTTTTCTTCCTCTTTTTTTTTATCACTTTCTTTTGTCTTTTCCTCCGTATAATCCGAAATTCTTAATTCTTTTGTTTTTTTATACATCCATTTTTTCAAAATGAATTTTATCATCCCGGAGATATCAAAAGAAAAAAGGGGTTTGTCTATTCTGTCCAAAA